ATAAAACTGTTTCTGAAAATCTAGATGGAAATAAAGAAAATTCGAATTTAGAATTTTTCAAAATAAAAAAAAAAGAGGATCATTAAAAAAATCAATACATAGGACAAATACAAGAACAGATAAGAAGAGATGCGACTTCCACCTATATATTTTGTTACTTCTCCTACAAAGAAACTTGTAATACCTACTCCATTTGTAATTCCATCAATGATTCGTTTATCAAAAAAATTTGTTTTTTTTGCTAATCTTCTTATACTTTCAATTAAAGATGTTTTAAAAAAAGCGTCTATGTAACCACGATTATATGACCAATTATATACAAAATTTATTAGTTTTTCCCAACGAATTCGTTTAGAATTCCATTTTTGAAATGAATTAAGTAAAGTTAAATTTAATAAAGATGAATAAAAAGGCTTATATAAATAGTATGCTATAAATATTCCAAAAAAAGCTATACTGACTGAAAAAGTGGCATTTCTCAAAAATTCATACCAATCTACAAAATTTTGTGAATTTTTATGCAAAAGGTTTATTGACGGCGTGAATAATTTTGATAATATATCAAAGTCTATTCCGTCTTGATTGAAAGGAATTCCTATGGCTCCAATAAACAAAGTAAATAAAAGCAATATAAGCATAGGAAATAGAATAGTATTGTCTGATTCATGGGGATAATAGAAAGTTCTTGTATTAAGTCCAAAATTTTCAACAGTAATAAAAATTTGATTTCTTACATTATTACTAATTTTATATGTTTTATTGCAAAAAAAAGAAGCTCTTTTCGTATTATTCATTGTTAATAATGGTACTAACTCAAAATTTCTATTAAGTTTTTTTTCTTCTTCTTTACCCCATAAAGAGAGTGAATATAAGGAGCTACTTTTTTTTCCACTGTAATTTACAAAATAAGTGTTTAAATGTCCTTCAAAAGTAAGTAAATAAATTCGAAACATATAAAATGCGGTTAATCCTGCTGTTGAACAAGCTATTATTGCAAAAATTGGCGAAAACAACAAACTATCATTAAGAATTTCATCTTTCGACCAAAAACAAGCAAGGGGGGGAATACCACAAAGAGAGAGTGTTCCTACTAAAAAGGCCGTTTTTGTAATCGGGACATGTTTTGTCAAACCACCCATAAGAATCATATTCTGACTTTTATCGGGAGAATATCCAACTATAGTTTCCATTGAATGAATAATGGATCCAGATCCTAAAAACAACAAAGCTTTCGAATAAGCATGAGTAATCAAATGAAATAAAGCAGATTGATAAGACCCCATACCTAGAGCTAACATCATATAACCCAGTTGAGACATTGTAGAATAGGCTAAACCTCTCTTAATGTCTTTTTGAGCAAGAGCTAAAGTGGCTCCTAAGAGTACTGTTATTATACCTATCAAAGATATTATATACATTATAGAAGGGATAACTATAAAAAGAGGAAGAAGACGAGCTACAAGAAAAATTCCCGCCGCTACCATAGTAGCAGCATGTATAAGAGCCGAAATGGGAGTAGGGCCCTCCATGGCATCAGGTAACCATACATGAAGAGGAAATTGTGCGGATTTAGCAATAGGACCTACAAATAATAGAAATGCACACAAAGTAAGGAATAAGAGATTTACTCTATTATTTAAAATTAAATTATTGAATATTTCGAACAAATCCTGAAATTCAAAACTACCAGTTATCCAATAAAGACCTAAAATTCCTAATAATAAACCAAAATCCCCTACACGATTAGTTACAAAAGCTTTTTGACAAGCATTCGCTGCAATAGGTCGTGTGAACCAAAAACCTATTAATAAATACGAACACATTCCAACTAATTCCCAAAAAAAATAAACTTGGATCAAATTAGAACTAGTAACTAAGCCTAACATTGAAGTATTAAAAAAACCCATATAAGCAAAAAACCTCAGATATCCTTGATCATGAGACATATAATTGTCACTATAAATCAGAACCAAAATCCCAACAGTTGTAATTAATATTGACATAATAGAAGTAAGTGGATCGATAAAGTAACCGAACTCAAAAGAAAATTCATTATTTATGGTCCAAGACCATACATTTTGATGAATGCAACTTGGAAAAATTTGTTGAATAGATAGATAGAGTGAAAAGATCATAACTATACTTAACAAAAAAATACTAAGAAAAGTCCACATACGGCGAAGGTTTTTTGTTGCTGTCGGAAAAAGTAGAAGTCCAACTCCTAGTAAAATAGGTACTGGAAGTGGAATGAAAGGGATGATCCATGAATATTGATATGTATGTTCCATAAAATAAAAAATCCTTTTTATTTTATTCTTAAATTTATTATTTCTTATTCACTGGTTTGTATATATATATATATATTTTTTTTTTCAAAAGGGACAATAAAAAAACACGCGATTTCAAACCTAAATAGAAATTTTTTCGAATTAGTATAATCCTTCATAAATCTTTGAAAAGAAATATATATTCAAATAAAAAAATTAGAAGTGATTAAATAATATTACTAAGTTACTGTCAAAAAATTGATTTGTCTTTTTTTTATTACTACTAAATAAAATTGTGATTTGATGCAGATACAGAAAAAGTGAATTATAATTCCGTATTACAATAATTTATATACATATATTAAGAATAGAACAAAGATTTACACGACAAAAAATACTTAATATTAATTATATTAATAAAAAATTTTTACCTAAAACAAAGTTATTTGAGTTTGATTATTTAGAATTATTAAGGAATGAATTTGAATTATGGAATTTAGTGATTGTCTTCCAGTACACTAAGTGATCTTTTTTTTTTTTTGCAAGAAAGAGTATTATAATCGATATTTTTTTTCTATATGATGTGAAGAAATCTCATAATTTTTTTGATAATATAATCTATCAGTATAGATTAGTTAAATGAGTACTCTCGTACGGATTTCAAACGTTAAATAAAAAAAATTTTATAACCAAATTTTCTAAAAAAAAAAGTAAAAAAAACAGTTGGGTTTTAAACTTTTTAATGTCTTTTTTGTTTTGAAAATAATATATAATAAAATTTGAAAGAAAAAAATAACTCGATATGGAGTACGAAAGAATAGAATAATAAATGTCTTTGACATCCAATTATACCACTGAAATTTTTTTTTCATTTTTGAATGGCAGTTCCAAAAAAACGTACTTCTATCTCGAAAAAGCGTATTCGTAAAAAAATTTGGAAAAGGAAGGGATATTGGACATCGTTGAAAGCTTTTTCATTAGGGAAATCACTTTCTACAGGTAATTCAAAAAGTTTTTTTGTACAACAAAATAAATAAAAAACACTATAATAATTAGAATTAGCCTAACTTAAAAACCAATTTTTTAAAATACATATAACACAAAATAGGAACCAAAAGAAGAAAAAAAGACAATATATAGATAAAAAAGAAAGGTTCACATTTTTTTTAGTTCCAAAAAGGGAATTCTTATTTTCCCCATTACTACCTTGATACAATAATAAAAAAAGATCTTTTATTTCCTCATTAAGAGGAAATAAAAGATCTTTAAGCGAAATCAATAGGTTCTTCAAATTAATTAATTTAAGGGATCAAAAAATCTTATGTTTGTACAATATAAAAATAAAAAGATGCATAAAAAAAAATATTTTGATAATTATTATTTTTTTCTCTTGAGCAATTAGGAAAATCTGCTTTTATTTAAAATTTATAAGGGTTTTGAAGAAGTTTTAATTTTTCGAAAAAGCATTTTTTTTATTATTTTATTAATGGAACTCAAAAATTGAATTTATCCTTTTTTTATCATATAACTGAAAAAATAATAAAGAGCATTTAGAGTTTGGTCTTTGGGTTGAAGTTCCAACTACTTGAATTTAGTTACATTTTTCATTGTATTCTAGAAAAAAAATAAAGGACAAAAAGTGAATTTAAATAATTTTAAATAACTCAGATAAAAAAAAAAGATTTTAATTGAATTAAAACGCCAATACCTATTTAAAAAAGTTTTTATTCATTAAATCAATTGGAAATTTGAGTCAATTGGCTTCTTTATTTAAATTTGAATCTCGACGATTGAATAAAAACTTGTTAGTATTGTTTTGAACAGGTTGCCGCTATGGTGAAATTGGTAGACACGCTGCTCTTAGGAAGCAGTGCTAGAGCATCTCGGTTCGAGTCCGAGTAGCGGCATAAGATCTTATAAAAGAGATATTTGAAGTTTTACAATCAAAATAATACCCGACTTTTTTTTCTAAAATCGGGTAAAACCTAGTATTAATTTATTAATTTTTAACAAATTTTTTATGATTTTTTCAATTTTAGAGCATATATTAACTCATATATCTTTTTCGGTCGTTTCTATTGTACTGACAATTTATTTTTTAACTTTATTAGTTAATTTAGATGAAATCATAGGATTTTTTGATTCATCAGATAAAGGAATCATAATTACGTTTTTTGGTATAACAGGATTATTATTCACTCGTTGGATTTATTCAGGACATTTTCCATTAAGTAATTTGTATGAATCATTAATTTTTCTTTCGTGGGCTTTTTCAATTATTCATATGGTTTCCTATTTTAATAAAAAACAACAAAATCACTTAAACGCAATAACTGCGCCAAGTGCTATTTTTATTCAGGGTTTTGCTACTTCAGGTCTTTTAAACAAAATGCCTCACTCTGCAATATTAGTACCAGCTCTCCAGTCCCAGTGGTTAATGATGCACGTAAGTATGATGATATTAGGCTATGGCGCTCTGTTATGCGGATCATTATTATCAATAGCTCTTCTAGTGATTACATTTCGCAAAGTCGGACCTACTTTTTTGAAAAAGAATATAAAAAAAAATTTTTTATTAAATGAATTATTTTCTTTTGATGTACTTTACTACATAAATGAAAGAAATTCTATTTTACTACAACAAAACATTAATTTTAGTTTTTCTAGAAATTATTATAGGTATCAACTGATTCAACAATTAGATTATTGGAGTTTTCGTATTATTAGTCTTGGATTTATCTTTTTAACCGTCGGTATTCTTTCAGGAGCTGTCTGGGCTAATGAGACATGGGGTTCATATTGGAACTGGGATCCAAAAGAAACTTGGGCATTTATTACTTGGACTATATTCGCAATTTATTTACATATTAAAACAAATAGGAATGTTAGGGGTATAAATTCTGCAATTGTGGCTTCGATAGGTTTTCTTTTAATTTGGATATGCTATTTTGGCGTCAATCTTTTAGGAATAGGTTTACATAGTTATGGTTCATTTACATCGAATTAAATAAAACAGTAACAAACAAAAAGGAATCCAAATCTAAATAAAAAAATAGCATCTATATCTAACTTCATATACGTTAAGAAATCTCATTTAGTTTTAGTAGTAAATCATCAAGAACCTTTTGAATCAAGTAGTACAATGATTCAAAAGGTTCTCACAATACAAAGACCAAAGACTTCTGATTACAATTAAGTTTAATGCTTTTTTTTATTTCCTGAAAACTATCCATAAAAATAATTAGATAAAATGGATTCGACCTTGTCACTTGCTAATGAGAGCACAAAATCAGGATAAATACCAATACCAATTATGGGTAGAAGAATGGAGATTGAAAGAAATAACTCTCGGGGTCCAGAATCAAAAAAAGAAAAGTTTTTGACATTAATTAACTTGTATCCATAGAACATTTGGCGTGACATAGATAATAAATATATAGGAGTTAATATCATTCCAATTGCCATTACAAAAATAATTAAAATTTTGGAAATTAAGAAATATTTTTGGCTGGTAATTATTCCAAAAAAAACGATTAATTCTGCAACAAAACCACTCATGCCCGGCAATGCAAGGGAAGCCATCGATAAGATAGTGAACATTGTAAATATTTTTGGAATGGAGATAGCCATTCCACCCATTTCATCAAGATAAACAAGCCTAATTCTATCATAACTCGTTCCTGCCAAGAAAAAAAGTGCAGCGCCAATAAATCCATGAGAAATTATTTGTAAAATAGCTCCATTAAGTCCAGGATCCGTTATAGAACTAATACCTATAATTATAAAACCCATATGAGATACAGAAGAATAGGCTATTCTCTTTTTTAAATTACGTTGACCGGGAGATGTTAAAGCTGCATAAATTATTTGGATTGTACCGACTACCATCAACCAAGGAGAAAACATAGAATGCGCGTGGGGTAATAATTCCATATTGATTCGAACCAACCCATATGCTCCCATTTTTAATAAGATTCCAGCGAGAAGCATACAGGTACTGTAATGTGCCTCACCGTGGGTGTCAGGTAACCAAGTATGTAAAGGTATAATCGGTGATTTGACGGCAAAAGCAATAAGAAATCCAATATAAAACAATATTTCGAGTGTGACAGGATAGGATTGATTAGCTAAGAGTTCTAAATTTAATGTTGGTTCGTTCGAACCATATAAACTTATACCTAAAACTCCTATTAATAAAAAAATAGAACTTCCTGCCGTGTATAAAATAAATTTTGTAGCTGAATACAGACGTTTCTTTCCACCCCACATGGATAAAAGTAGATAAACGGGAATTAATTCTAATTCCCACATGATGAAAAAAAGTAGAAGATCCCGAGAAGAAAATGATCCTATTTGACCGCTGTACATTGCTAACATCAGAAAATGGAATAATCGGGAATCCCGAGTAACTGGAAAAGCCGCTAGAGTGGCTAAAGTAGTAATAAATCCCGTCAGTAAAATCGTTCCTATAGAAAGTCCATCTATTCCCATTCTCCAGTAAAACTCAAAAAAATTAATCCATTTATAATCTTCGGACAGTTGAATTAATGGATCGTCCATTTTAAAATTATAACAAAAAGCGTAGGTGGTTAGAAGAAGTTCTAAAATACAAATGCATATAGTATACCATTTATTGACTTTATTTCCCCTATGCGGGAGAAATAACATTAAGGAACCAGCAGATATTGGAAAAACAACAATTATTGTTAACCAAGGAAAATCATTCGTGGTAAAGACAAGATACACCAGGTCCAAAGAACGCGTACTCAAAAAAAAGATATAAATAAAAAAATATAATTTAACTTTTTTGAGTACGAGTACTTGTCAATAAAAAAAATAAAATGTATTCCAAATTTATTCAAATGAGGTTTTCGGTAACGTATCAATAAGCTAGACCCATACTTCGAGTTGTTTCATGCCATAAATAAACTCGAACGCTCAAAAAATCTGTTGGACAGGCAGATTCACATCTCTTACAACCAACACAGTCCTCGGTTCTTGGAGCGGAAGCTATTTGCTTAGCTTTACACCCATCCCAAGGTATCATTTCTAATACGTCTGTAGGGCATGCTCGAACACATTGAGTACATCCTATACAGGTATCATAAATTTTTACTGAATGTGACATAGGATCGATAGTTTTTTGAATGTCATAAATTTTCAATCTAGTAAACTTCTAACTGACTGATATATTAAAATACTAGATGAAGCAATGATTTCGTTTAATAGAATTTTTGTAATGAATTCTGGCTCAATTGATAAAAATGGGGCTAAAATACTTTGATTTCTTAGATTTTTACAAATATAAGCTAGTAGGTCATAACCTATCATATATGCAAATTTCAATCTATAATTTTTTTTTATGCTACTTATTTAATAAGGTCGATTGATTTATGCGAGTTGATTTTCTGTTACGATAAATTGACGAGACTATAGCTAATCCAATAGCTGCTTCAGCGGCTGCAATTGCTATAACAAAAATGCAAAAAATATCCCCTTTTAGTTGGGAATTATCAAAAAAATCTGAAAATGTTACGAAATTCATATTAACTGCATTGAGTATAAGTTCAAGACACATAAGAGCCCTAACCATATTTCGACTTGTGATCAATCCATAAAGACCAATCAAAAATAAATAGGCACTCAAAACAAGTACATGTTCGAGTATCATTCAGCAACTCCTTATCAATTTTGATTCGTTTCAATATGAAAAATAATTCACCGAATTCTATCAACTAGAATATAACAAAAAAGTACGAATAAAAACAATATTAGGTAAAAAAAACATTTCAAATATATATCAAATAGAAAAATTGATATTTAAAATATGAAATAGTATTAAATCAAATTTAATTGAATGAACGGAAAAAAATCATAACATACACAAAGTTTTCTTTTGTCTTTACTAATTCGAACATTTGTTATTGACGAGCCACAGAAATTGCACCTATCAAAGCAACTAAAAGAATTATTGAAATGAGTTCAAATGGTAGAAAAAAATCTGTTGATAAATGAATTCCTATTTGTTGACTATTACTTATTAAATCTTGCTCTAGAATCTGGTTTAACCTTGTAGTCCAAATAACCCCGTACCATGACGTATCGAGAATAGTAGACATTAATAAAAAAAGAATAGTTGTACAAACCAACGAAGTAATCCCACTCCCAACGGTCCACAGATTGAAATCTGTGGAATATTCTGAATCATTCATGAACATCACAGCAAATATGATTAAAACATTTATGGCCCCCACGTAAATAAGGAGTTGTGCAGCAGCTACAAAATGGGAATTTGATAAAATATACAATAAAGATATACAAACAAGAACAAATCCTAAGGAAAAGGCTGAAAATATTGGGTTGGGAAGTAATACCACTCCCAGACCTCCTACTAGAAGACCGGATCCGAGAAAAACTAAAAGAAAATCATGTATTGGTCCAGGCAAATCCATTATATTATTAAAATAAGAAAAAAAAAGAAATCCTTTTCATGACCTTATTAATTTAACCAGGAAATTTGTTTTTAATATGTTTCTAATAGAGTGAAATTAGAATCTAATGGATATGAATTGATGTAGATACAATTATTAGACAGTTTCTCTTTTTTTATTCTAAAGTGTATTTTCAACCTATCTATTTCAAGAAAGTAATTACGAATATATTATATTAAAAGAATGCACCTTAATACTGAATATTATTATATAAATACAATACAAGTTTTTAATTAAATTCTTTATATAATTCAACAATTTTGAATTCTTTTTTTAATCAAATTTATGGTTATGGGTTTACCCATTTTTTGTTTGAGGTGAATTCAAAATTGTTCGAATAGTGTAATCGTCGATTACTGACATTGGTAAACGACCCAAAGCTATTTGATTATAATTCAATTCGTGACGATCATAAGTTGAAAATTCATATTCTTCAGTCATTGACAAACAATTTGTTGGACAATACTCAACACAATTACCACAAAATATACAAATTCCAAAATCAATACTGTAATTAAGCAATCGTTTTTTTCGAATATTAGTTTCCAATTTCCAATCAACAACAGGCAAATCTATAGGACATACTCGAACACATACTTCACAAGCAATGCATTTATCAAATTCAAAATGGATTCGACCGCGGAAACGTTCCGATGTTATTAATTTTTCATAGGGATATTGAATAGTTACAGGTAAACGATTTGTGTGGGATAAGGTAATCATGAAACCTTGACCAATATACCTTGCAGCTCGTAGGGTTTGTTGACCATAATTCATGAACCCGGTTATCATAGGAAGCATATTGTAATTATCTCTGAATAATTTTATCTTTGTTTCTTTCTCTTGTTTAAAACAAATAATCAATATGTTGGATTCATTTTCAATTTAGAGTGAAAAGAGTTGGAAAGAAGTTGTTAATAATAGATTACCAAGGGAAATAGGTAAAAGAAATTTCCATCCAAGATTTAATAGTTGATCCATTCTTAGCCTAGGTAAAGTCCATCTTGTTGCGATAGAAATGAACAAGAACAAATAAGTTTTAGCTAATGTAATAAAGATACCAATCGTTGTTTCAAAAATGGGATCCCTTTGAAATAGCTCCAGAATAGATATATACGGAATCGAAATATTCCAACCGCCTAAGTATAGAACTGTTACAAATAATGAGGAAATTAATAGATTTAGATAAGAAGCAACGTAAAATAAACCAAATTTGATACCTGAATATTCAGTTTGATAACCTGCTATTAATTCTTCTTCCGCTTCTGGTAAATCAAACGGTAACCTCTCGCATTCTGCTAGGGAAGAAATTAGAAAAATGATAAAACCTATAGGTTGACGCCACAAATTCCATCCCCAAAAACCATATTTTGATTGTGCCTCAACTATATCAACTGTACTTAAACTGTTAGATAATCCTAGTCGGCAATAACATTACTATTTTCACCGCTATTACAGAACCGTACATGAGGTCTTCGCCTCATACGGCTCCTCGAGGGCCATAAATAAATCTAAGGACCAGATTAGTCTTATTTAGATGGGTATGATGTGTTCTAAAATGGATTAAATATATCTGGGGTCCCGAATTATACCAATGGAATTCTGTCTGCTCAAATTCTAAGAATAAAAAAGCGCTTCGGAATTCATCTCATCCTTTACAAATTTTAATTTCTATTTGTTGAGTAATAACTTAACCCTTTAATAAAATACTCCTTGTAAAAATAAAACTAGGTATTTCAGCCTATCGTGGTTTTCGATTACGAAAAAGAATTAAACATCCTATTAGTTTATTATTCATGACAGAAATTCTATTTTATTTTCGAAATATATGAAAAAAAAAAGATCCTAGTTTCGTTCCTATTCTTCTTTCTTTTTTAGAAAAAAAAGGGTCGACTTATAAAAAATAAAGGATTATTTCGTTTCTGATAGTCATTACATTTGTCGGTGGATAGGAGCATACTCTGAATCGGAATCTTGGGGAGTATTGTCTGATCATTTCTACTAATTTCAAGCCCCAATTAACCTTCTTTTTTTGTTATCTTATGTTATGCATAAATATCCTTTTCAATTTGTTTAATCTCTATTACAAATTCTTTGTGTATTTTAGTGTTTCTAACCATCCACTCACTTTTACCTAATTGCCGTTCACTTTGTAATACATGTATGTTAATCTATATAACTGATAGTGAAAACGTCATCCGGTTAATAAAATTCACCCGCTTCAAGCCAGGATGACCAATCAACCAACCTTGGGGTAAAGTTATTCTTACGCTTATGTTTATTTCCGTTTAACCTTTGTACATAGGAAATGAGACTCAATTTTTCTTTTTACTGCTAATTTCTGAGCAGTTTTTTTTCACTCATATATAACTATCAAATTCCTTTTATTAAGATTAATCCGAAATATATCTATTCCGTTTTTTAACTTATTCGTCTAAAAAAAACAGAATAGTAAAAATAAACGTTTATGTTTCAACGAATCGCACGTAGAGATATTGATAAAACACATAGAGTTAATGGTATTTCATAACTAATCGATTGGGCAGCAGCTCGCAGACCACCTAAAAAAGAATATTTATTATTTGATCCATATCCTGACATAAGAAGTCCAATAGGAGCAATACTTGAGATGGCAATCCATAAAAAAATACCGATATTGAGATCCGCTAAAACAAGGTGATTGCTAAAGGGAATTACTGAATAACTTAGTAAAATTGAGATAACTGCTATAGATGGTCCAATACTAAATAAAGGAGTATTTCCTCTAGATGGACGAAGATTTTCTTTGAAAAGTAGTTTTGTCCCGTCGGCTAGAGCTTGAAGAATTCCCAGCGGGCCGGCGTATTCAGGTCCAATACGTTGTTGTATCCCTGCGGATATTTCTCTTTCTAACCACACAATTACTAGTACACCTGTTATGATTCCCAATACAAGAGAAAATATAGGGACAAATATCCATATGAGTCCATAGACCTCTTTTAAAGATTCCAATCTAACAAAAGAATTTATAGTTTGGACTGCTGTTGCATAAATTATCATTTTAACGATCAACTTCTCCCATAATTATATCTATGCTACCGAGTATCGTCATAATATCAGCCAATTTCATTCTTTTAACTAGTTCAGGAAGAATTTGCAAATTAATAAAACCCGGTGGTCGGATTTTCCATCTCCAAGGAAAACCGCTTTGATCTCCTATGAGAAAAATTCCCAACTCCCCTTTTGGAGCTTCAACTCTTACATAAAGTTCTTGTTTCGATAATTCAAAAGTAGGAGAAGGTTTTTTACTAATGAATCGATATTCAAAATCATTCCATTCTGGATTCCTTTTTCTATCAAAGCCCCTGCTTTCTAAATTCTCATAGGGACCCCCTGGAAGTCCTTCCAGAGCCTGTTGAATAATTTTTATGGATTCTGTCATTTCGCTAAGTCGTACTAAATAACGAGCTAATGAATCTCCTTGTTTTTGCCACTGAATTTCCCATTCAAATTCATCGTAAGACTCATAACGATCAACTTTACGAAGATCCCATGGTATTCCGGATGCGCGTAGCATTGGTCCGGATAAACCCCAATTTATTGCTTCTTCCCCACCAATAATCCCAACGCCTTCAACCCGTTCTAAAAAAATAGGATTTCGTGTAATGAGTTTTTGATATTCAACAACCTCTGTTAAAAAATAATCACAAAAATCCAAGCATTTATCTATCCAACCATAAGGTAAATCAGCCGCTATTCCTCCAATACGAAAAAAATTATGCATCATTCTCATACCGGTGGCAGCTTCGAATAGATCATATACAAATTCTCGTTCTCTGAAAATATAGAAAAAAGGAGTCTGTGCACCAATATCTGCCATAAAAGGGCCGAGCCATAACAGATGAGAAGCTATACGACTCAATTCCAGCATAATTACTCTGATATAGCTGGCCCTTTTAGGAACTTGGATATTTCCCAATTGTTCTGGTCCATTTACTGTTATTGCTTCTGTAAACATAGTAGCTAAATAATCCCATCGCGTTACATAAGGTAAATATTGTATAATTGCTCGGTTTTCTGCAATTTTTTCCATTCCTCTGTGTAAATAACCCAATATGGGTTCACAGTCAACAACATCCTCACCATCTAGAGTAACAATTAAGCGAAGAACACCATGCATGGATGGGTGGTGAGGTCCCATATTGACTATCATAAGATCTTTTCCTGTAACTGGTCTCTTCATAAGTTTTTCCTTGATTCGTTCTGGCATGAATTAGATTGCTGAAAAAGAAATTTATCAAAAAATTAAAGATCTAAAAAATGCACTAATTCACAATTTTTGAATTTAACGAGTTTTTAATTCCCGAATATTCAACTGATTAATTAATTCTTTATAACGTACTCTATTTTTTTTTGACAAATAAGCCAGCAGTCGTTGACGTTTTCCCAGAATTTTTCGTAGACCCCTCTGAGATAAATAATCTTTTCTGTGCAATTCCAAATGTGAAGTAAGTCTTCGTATCTTATTAGTGAAACTGAATACTTGAAATTCAACAGATCCCCTGCTTTCTTCTTTTTGTTCTTGAAATGAAATGAATGCATTTTTTATCATAAAAAGAAATCCTTCCCTTTTTAATATGAATTGAAAGATATGAATTTTACTGATCAGTAATAATAATGGTAGTTTTTTTGTACAAGGATCGGAATTTAATTATCAACTTCTTAATTCTTTTTTTTATAAAAAAAATCTAAATTTAGATCTCAAAAAGGAGAATTCTGTTAATTTATTTATGGATCTGCTCTGATTGGTATCTATGTTATTGATTAAATTAATCTCATGTATAAAGATTGAATTTAAAACAATCCCTCATAATTTGTGCATATAGTTGTTTTCATATGCCGTAACTTATATATTATATATAGTAAAAAGGATCTATCATTAATGAATTGGAAATCGCGTATACATGTGTATTCTTATCATACTGAAATGATTTCCGTTAGTAGTATTAAACCAATAGCGATTCATACAAGCTAAATCTTCTAATCTAAAATTGGGCCAAAGAAAGGATTTTAAATTAATTAGGTTATTTTGATCCTTATCAAGATCTTTCTTTTTCTGGAAAATTGTGGTCAAGTTTTGAATATTCTTATCAAATCTTGAATTTCTATCCCTCGCCGTTTTTTTTTTTAAGTTGAAACAAATTAGAATTCGAAATTTTCTACGTCGTTTAGGGGATAGAATATTTTCAGGGACAAAGAAATCATAATTATTTTTTTTTTTATTAATATACCTTTTTTTTTTGTATCTTTTACTTATTTTGTGTTTATTTTTATGAACCAATGAAATACCTATGGTTCTATATATAATAAGTTGTCCATCGTTTTGTACAGACAAACGGACAGGTTCAATAATCAATATTCCTTTTTTCATTAATTTTGCAAAAGTGAAATTTTTCTCAATCATTAGAATGTCTAGGCTCATTTCTCCTCTTTCAATAGAAGATATCGCTATTTCGTTTGGATTTTTTAGTCTAACCAAGAGACAGTATACTTTTACATTATTGAGAATTTTTTTATTAAAAAAACAATTCCATCGCAATTGAAAACGCGAATATCTTGTGAGAAATAAATCAAGTTCCGCTTCTGTATTGCTTTTGTATTGTTTTTTATTTTTACGTTTTTTTATCGTTGATTCTGCATAAATTTCTTCAATATTTTTTTCTTGGTTTGATAGAGCTGATTCGGAATTTCTTTTTTTTTCTTTATCTGATTCAAGCTCTACTTGACCGGCCGATTCTTTTTCTTCTTTATTCAGATTATAAAATCGAAGGTATTTTTTTTCATTTGATTGTATAAAACCTTTTTTCTTTCGAGTGATCTTTTTATTACCATTTATGTTTTCGTTAAAATTTAAAAGAAGTAATTTGATTGGTATGACCCACGGTTTCATTTTATATGTACTAGAAAATAAGAAAAATTCTGGAAAGAACAAAAATTCAAAATTTGTTATACGATTAGTTAGTATTTCTTCATTCATTCCCATCCAATCAAAAAGGTTTCTTTTTTTATTAGCAAGACCCGTCTTAGTTATTTTATCAATTCTTTGATAATTTTGAACTTTAGTATTAATATATTTTTTTTTACTCTTGGTATCAACCCAGGGCTCAATATTTACTTTTTTTGTAAACCAAAAGTTAAGAATTCTCCAATCCAAATATTTTCTATGCCAAATTTCCCCTATACCCTGAATATTATATTTTTCTAGAAAAGAAGAGACTAAACAATTATCTAGAGCAATGCCTATAGACATGTCAAAATTTTTTTCTGTAGAATGAATAGATTTGTAGCAAAAAAGATTATATATATAATCTTTTTTTAAATTATGTTTTGAATTTAATAATGAGTCGGCCTCAAAAAATTTTTGTTTTTTGTAATTATCAAATTTCTTTTTTTCATATGAATCCTCTTTGGTTAAACTTGGATTTAGAACTAGAGAATCTTGATTTATTTTCTTTTTCCATTTTTGGGTTACTAATCTAGCCCATGCAATCTGGGGTAATTTGTATTGATAATGACTTCGTAACCAGTTTTTCCATTGATTTACTTCGGAATTAAAAAAGGTTTTATTTTTCAATTCATAATCAAAGATTCCTTGTTCTTGAAAAAAAACCTTTATTTGATTCTTAACAAAAAAGGATGTTATGCATATATTATATTCAAGAACAGCCTTTAATTTAGAAAAGTTACTAACGTTAATTTGTGATAATTTGTAAAATACATATGCTTGTGATAAAGAGCATGGGTCATAACTAATTTTTTTTTTTTTTGATATTAAATTTTTTATAGTCGAAATAAAATAAATGGTATTTTTTTTTTTTTTTTTTTTTTCTCCATTTTCTTCATTCTTGTAAATATATTTATCAAGAATTTTTTTTGTTGATTCAAAAAAAAGTTGTGTAGTAATTCTTGGAATATTAATGATACCAAGAAAAATAGCTATAGACAGTTGTTCGATGCCAAATTTTATAAAAAAAATGGATTTACGAATTAATCGGGTATTTTTTCTTTTGAATGTCTGCCAAATTTTTTTTGATGACTCAATTATTTTAGAATAATAACGCAGTTTGGTACAACTCTTAGTTAGGTTTTGTTTTTCTTTTGAAATTTCTTCTATTTGATTTCTGATTGTCTTTATTCTATCAATCAAATTTTTTATTTTGTTTTCGCTGAGTGAAGAATTTGCCCACTCCATGGATTGATTTTTAACAGATAGTTCATGAATCATCTGATTACTTATTATTGAATCTTTTTTAGTTTCATTTAATTCATATATTTCTCGCTGACCCAATAATGGACTTCTATTTCGTTTTGAAAGGTCTTTTATTTTTCCTTTTATAAAAAGAAAGTTTTTGAAAATCCAGTTTTTCATTTCTTTTGCGACTTTTAGGAAAATTGTTGCTCTTTCTTTGAAAATCCTTAAAAACAGAAAAGACTTAGTTTTGAATTTTTTGATTCTTTTTTTTAATTCTTTAGAAATAGGTTGAAAAAACGAAGGCTTTTTTTGGGCAGAACCAAATGGTAGTTCGGTTTCCATTCCCCAAACTGTTAAGAAACAAAAATCATTTTTTTCTCCCTTGTCTTTTGTTTTTTTTAGTCGATTCTTCTGAGATGCTAGAAATTTAGATTTATGCCAAGGTTTAAGATAAAAAGGAAATAGGATTTTTATCTGAATACCATCCGTTAACCAGTTTCTTGGAAATTCTGTTTCGGATAGTTGAACCCCATTATAAGTGCATTTAACATGCATTTCACGTTTCCAATCCTTTAAATCCTCGGACCACTCGGGAAATTGAAATAATAACATACGGACGCTATTTTTAATTATTATCAATAAAGGTAATATAATATATTTTCTAAGAATAGATTGAGTTACTAAGAGAGAACCTCTTATTATTTGAGCAAATAGGAAGCTATCCCAAGTTTCTGCAATTTCTATCCGTCTTTTTTCTTCTATTTTTGATTGTTCTTCTTCTTTTTTATCAAAAATTTTTTTTTTTTTTTTCCACATCAAATTTCTAAGAATTTTTTTTTTTAGCCCCCATATATCAAACGAAAAAAAAAAAAGCTTATCTATTCTATAAAAAAAAAGGGGGGAATGTACTTTTGCTTGAAAAAATTCCCAAATAACTGTTTTACGCCTTTGGGAACGCATGGATCCTTTAATTATCTCTCGACGAAAATCAGATTGTTGTGAATAACGGATCAAAGCCATTTCATCTTTTTGATCAGAATTTTGATTATCTTTGAGATTAGTATAAATCTCGTTATGTGGCTCTTTATCAGTAAAAACCACTACACGTTTTGCTTTTCTTGAACGAATTCCAGGCTCCATTGGTACATTTTCTTCATTTTCGCCTTCCAATTCTTCTAACTCACTTATTAATTTGTATGACCATCGAGGAACTTTTTTATTGATTTCATGGAAATCAATAAAATTTTTTATAAGAGTTTGATCGTTGCTATCAGTTCTAACGACATCAAATAAAAATTTGAAAATTTTTATTTCTTCGTCTGAATGAATTTTTTCTTCTTGTTGGGGTTCTGAAAAAAAAGAAAGTTTTTTCTCTATTGACAAAGATTTTCTATTAAATTTTTCTATTGTTTGCTCAAATTTGGGATAATTAATCTTCAGAAGTAGACCATGAATCTTGTTTATCCAAGATGCTCCTATATTATTTTTTCTATAGGTTTCGGTTATTATTT